CACTAGGTCCAATGTGAGTTGGATCGCTTAGCCATGCTTCATAATTGGAAAAACGAGCACCATGGAAATACATGCCACTCAGCCAAAGAAAGATGATGGAGAGTTGGCCGAAATGGGCACTAAATACTTTTCGGGAAATCTCCTCCAAATCACTAGTATGGCTATCAAAATCATGAGCATCAGCATGTAGGTTCCAGATCCAAGTAGTAGTATCAGGTCCTTTAGCTATTGTTCTTGAGAAATGACCGGGTTTTGCCCATTCCTCGAAAGAAGTTTTTACGGGATCCCTATCTACCAAAATTTTTACTTCTGGTTCCGGCGAACGAATAATCATTGAGTCCTCCTCCTTCCGGACAACACATACAAAGAGACCCGCCAATATAAAAATAAAACAAAATTAGTGAACTTATGAGAGATGTTTATATTGCGTTTCTTTCTCTTCTATTTCCCATCTATTCCATATTTTCCTTAATCTATTTTCTTTAGTTATTCACTAGAACAATTATGATCCGGAAGTCAATCCGGGGCAAGTGTTCGGATCTATTATGACATAGGATAAAGGCGCTCAACGGACCTTTTTTGAATCTTCTAAAACCCTTTCTGGACTTTGAATTGATATTCAATAATTTTTTTGTGCAACCTAGTGGATTCAGATTTGAATTAGAAATTCCTGGATGGAACTAGTCTTATTTTCTGTCTTAAATAGAAGATATTATTATGCACTCTATTTCCAATCACGTGACGTGAGCAGTCATTAGCATTGCTAGAGGACATACTGGTATTTCTATTTAGTTTTTTAGGGTCTCTTTTTTTTTTTTAGTTTCAATTTTAGTTTGAATAACAGAAAAAAAAAAGGGGGAGGGAATTCTCTACTCTACTGTATCCACATATCGTTTATCTCTACGAAATACCAGACGAAATAAAATAGAACGATTCTCATTTTAGAAGGGATATAATGAAATTTTTTGTTTTTGATTGGCTGTTCCTATAGAAATTAGAAATGATCTGTTTTATTTTACTGATGGAGACAACAAACAATTAATTACAAAAAATTCAAAATGAATTACATTAATTACAACAAATTAAATATAAGATATATAATATATAATAGAAAATAAAAAATAAATAAAAATATATATTTATTATATATATAGAATATTGAAAAAAAAAAATAGCAAAAAAATAGAAAATAATAATTAGAAAATAAACAGAGTGTTCTTATTCAAAACGCCCTGTGATCTTCAACCAATTCTGTGCTTCAATATAATTACCAGGGGTAAGGGCTATAGCTTGTTTCCAATATTCTGCGGCTTGATCAAACCAAGCCTCCGCAATTTCAGAATCTCCCTGTCGAATGGCCTGTTCTCCGCGGTCGGAATAGGTGAGTAAATTCCTTCCCTTAGAACCGTACTTGAGAGTTTCCTGCCTCATACGGCTCAGCAATCAATTCTTTTGACGTTCCATTTTGTTTTCTTTTTCTGGAGTTAACCAAACGAAAATGGGTTAATTACATGAGTTTCAAACTTGAATTTTGAGTAATTGATTCAAAAATAGTTTCATCTTTTTTTTTTATAGTTTAGTTTTATCTTTTCTCCTACCTTCAGAAGAATAAAACATCGACATTAACACTCTCATTCTAGTTTTCTGAAAGGTAACTATCTCGATTTCATATATCATATACTTTCCTATTTCCTATATGATATATCCATTTCTATAGTCTATAGAATCCTTGAGAAAGACTTTTTTTTTTCATAAGAAAGAAAAGACTTACTATCTTTGGGATCTGATACTACACCGCTGCTCAAAACCTTAGGGTAGGGGATCGACTTTATTACATAAGTAGATTCCTAACTTTTGTATCATGATATAAGTAAGCAGTTCTTATTGTATCGGCCTAAAACCTCTCCAATTGATCTTTACGGTGCTTCCTCTATCAATTAGATCTTTTATCCATAGAAAAAAAGTATCTAGGCATATCTATATTTCTTCATTTTTTTTTACTTCCATTCTATGATCTATGAAGTTTTTTTTCTTTGCTACAGCTGATAAAAATCGTTGTTTTGGACGATATATATGTAGAAAGCCTATTTTTTTTTTTTCTAGTAGTCTAGTATTTATTAGCTGATTTGCTTTAGCTGATTTGATCGTTCTTTTTTTTTTCTTTCTATAGTGGAGATAGTCGCACGTAATGACAGATCACGGCCATATTATTAAAAGCTTGGGGTAAGAACGGATTTCGTTCGAGTGCCCGAAAATAATATTCTAAAGCTTTCGTATGTTCTCCATTACTTGTGTGAATAAGGCCTATGTTATAAAGTATATAACTTCGATCATAGGGATCAATTTCTAGTCGCATAGCCTCATAATAATTCTGTAAAGCTTCCGCATAATTTCCTTCAGATTGCGCCGACATCCGTTACGGTCGTTATTCGGTTCAAAGAATCTCCGTTCCAGAACCGTACGTGATATTTTCATCTCATACGGCTCCTCCTTTATGTGT